TCTCTTTGATCTGTGTTATACAATGGATTGTCTCGCGGCAAATCAAACACAGACGGCCTTTCTGAAGAAAGGTCATTTTGTTCAACGAAGCCCTCGTCAGACCGCGGTTGGAATAATTCTTCTCTTTGATCTGTGTTATACAATGGATTTTTTCGCCACAAATCTTCAGAAAGGTCATTTTGTTCAACGAAGTCCTCGTCAGACCGCGGTTGGAATAATTCTTCTCTTTGATCTGTGTTATACAATGGATTTTTTCGCCACAAATCTTCAGAAAGGTCATTTTGTTCAACGAAGTCCTCGTCAGACCGCGGTTGGAATAATTCTTCTCTTTGATCTGTGTTATACAATGGATTTTCTCGCCACAAATCAAACACAGACGGACTTTCTGAAGAAAGGTCATTTTGTTCAACGACGCCCTCGTCAGACCATGGTTGGAATAATTCTTCTCTTTGATCTGTGTTATACAATGGATTTTCTCGCCACAAATCAAACACAGACGGACTTTCTGAAGAAAGGTCATTTTGTTCAACGACGCCCTCGTCAGACCGCGGTTGGAATAATTCTTCTCTTTGATCTGTGTTATACAATGGATTTTCTCGCCACAAATCAAACACAGACGGACTTTCTGAAGAAAGGTCATTTTGTTCAACGAACGAAAGAGTTTCATGAAGTGGAACGCTAGCATTTATGATCAAACGGTTATCTGGCTTAAGCGACGATAACCGGTAGTTAATTACTAATAGAATCAAGACTATCGTTACCATCTCTTTGATAATAGAAATTGTTTTGTTGAAAAACAGGACCACGAAATTAAGAATTTTCCTTTTTAAAAAAAGGAACATATTTTTTAAACCAGCGACACAACAACCGTTACCGTTTTTAGAGTTACCCATAATTTTGTCCCTCCTTTGGACTATAGGATAATTTTCTTTTTATTATAAATAAAAAAACGAAATTTGTCAAGCAAAATCTTTTTAAACTCCTATTCTTACTACTCCTATTGTTATACATAATATAATCTCCTCCTTTAATAAACATAGAAACAAAGATGGGGAAGGGGTTACCTCCTGCTAAGGCAAAGCCTTTATTTAATGAAATTCTTTATTCTTTCATTAAGAACTAATCCAATCTCCCCAAGTAGGATTCGAACCTACGACCAATCAGTTAACAGCCGACCGCTCTACCACTGAGCTACTGAGGAACAACGGCAGATTCTACCTCTTAGAGTTCAACTTTTGTTCTCAACCAATAAACAATATAAGTCCCATGCTTACTTCGTAACTCTCGGAACTTCGTCGTAGTGTCGTCTCATTTCATATATGCAAGATAGTATTCTCATATCATCAATATTTTTATATTATACTATAAATATATATGCAAGATGATATTTCCATATCATCAATATATGAATAATATATGAATCTCTCGAATATATATGTCAGACATCTTTTTTTTTTGAATCCATTCTGTCTTACTCTATCAAAAAAGCCTTTCAATCTATGTATCAAATAGAATCTGTGTATCAAATAGAAGAAAAAGGAATGAAGACAAGAAATCATGGATTTTCACGTTTGCTTATTCAAGTGAATAAAAGATATAAAAAAGGATTTTTTAATATTGACACGTTTTTGATGACTATACTATGAAATAAAAGTCACAAAGATATAAAAAAGAATTTTTTACTTTTTACCCTTGACACAGCTATTTGAAATGGTTATACTATATAAATAAAAGTCACAGAGATATAAAAAAGAATTGTCTACTGTCGGCCCTGTTATTTAAAACATATTATATTATGAAAGAATTGGAGGAGAAATTTTATAGGACATATAATAATCCATCTTTTCCATGCAAAAAAAGGAGTAATCAGCTGTGATAGGTGAAAAAACAGGATTGTCAAAAAAAGAATTTGTAGTAAAGAAAAGGTTTGTAGCTAAGCATTTATCGGAAACATTTGAAAAAATCAAAAAGGGGGAGGAGAGAGAAATAATAGTCACTTGGTCTCGAGCATCAACTATTATACCCTCAATGGTTGGTCATACAATAATGAAACTTTTAATTTTTTTGAAGAAAAAGGAGAAAAAAAAATATGACAGATATTAAGAAACGTAAAGGTTTCCCGTCTTTTCAATCCGTTCTCATAAATGTCATAATTCACTTGAGAACTATGGAGACGGAAGAAGTATTCGCTTCTTACCAAATCCAGGATTTGTTTCGTTCGGGTATCTTTATGATTTTTTTCCGCCTGGATTCCAAAAAGCGAAATAACGATCTACATATCTATTTCGATGTTTTCTCGTCTGACATTAAAAAACGGAATTTTAATCGTAAATTTTGGCGGATTTTGGATACGATAGCGAAGATAAAAATCATGGAAGTGGAATTAAATAGAAAAGAAGTATATAAACTTGAGAGTTTCTTTCCAAGGAAAATATCAAAAATTCTTGAGGAAAATTCTCTAAAAACTCTAGAGGACCTCATAAATTGTAATTTATATCGTTTAATCAAATTCTCTGGAGAAGATATCTATCAATTTCTTAGTGGATTCGAGGGCCTTTATTCTCATCTTTATCCTTTGAATTGTTTGAGCAAAGCGGGTTCTAGTCCCGCAAAAGAATCTCTGATAAAAACATCCTTTGAATACACTCTAGTAGAAAAGATTTCGCGTTTGAAGAAGATGGAAAGTGTCTTTGAATTCTATAGTTTTGAAATTACTGAGATTTTTGGACGGGATGTATCCAGGCTTCTTAAAGAAGCCGGATTAAACACCCTAAAGGATCTTATATATTTTGACAATCTATATAATCGAATCTCACTGTTTCCTGAAAAACACAGACAACAATTCAATCGCGAATTCTCTAAAATATATTATTCTTTTTGTTTTTTAAAAGAAACGATTTAAAAGAAGAACATAAAGAAGGAAGTTTCTTTATTTTTTTCAATATTGAGAATCCACAAGGGCCTTGGTTACAATGTATTTAGACCTGTTTTTGATAGCTTAGATCTATAGGATATATCATAATCCATCTTTTCCATGCAAAAAAAGGAGTAATCAGCTGTGATAGGTGGAAAAAACAGGATTGTCAAAAAAAGAATTGTAGTCAAAGAAAAGGTTTGTAGCTAAGTATTTATCGGAAACATTTGAAAAAATCAAAAAGGGGGAGGAGAGAGAAATAATAGTCACTTGGTCTCGAGCATCAACTATAATACCCTCAATGGTTGGCCATACAATAATGAAACTTTTAATTTTTTCTAAATACTAAAAAAAGTGAAATAGAACCTATGACCAATAAACATGAATGGAAATCTGTTTCCTTTATCCGCCAAAGTCGTAGTTTACATTATGGTCGTTTCATGCTGTCGTCGCTTAAGGAAGGTCAGGCTAATATATTAGGTACTACCATACGAAGAGTTCTACTTGCAGAAATAAAAGGAACACGTATAACACATGCTACATTTCAATTGAAAGAAAAACAAGAAAAATCTTTTCATCAATATAGTACTATACCTGGTATAAGAGAATCTGTACATGAAATATTACAAAATCTCAAAACAATTGTCTTGAAAAGCCCCACCAATCAAGTTATCAAAGCATCGATATCGATTTCGGAGAGTGGTCCAATGCTTTTTACTGCCAAAAATATAAACCTACCGGATTTTGTTCACATAGTCAACGAAGACCAACCTATTGCGTATATAACAGGACCAATAGATTTATCAATTGAATTGATATTAGAACGAGATAGAGGGTATCACCCTCGACACTTAGATACTGCTTCGAAGATTAGAAATAATAGGGGAATTAATGGATTTGAAAGTAGAAGTTTCAATGGAAATGTAAAAAGAAGTGTCGTCAATGACAATGTCAAATATGGCGATTATAGCGATGAAAATTGCAGTTTTACTTTTCCCATAGATAGCACATTTACTCCTGTGCTACAGGTCAATTATACGTATCATGCGAATAAACAGTATTATGATCCGCTTAAAAAAAAAATTGACTCCGAGGAAATACTATTTCTCGAGATATGCACGAATGGAAGTTTGACTCCTGCAGAAGCACTTCGTGAAGCTTGTCTTCATTTGATTGATTTTTTTCAAATTTTGCCCCTCTTATGAAGAAGAAAATCTCTTTTTGAGAGAAAGGGATGAAAAGCATTTCTTTTTGATATTTCAACAAATTTTTCAGAAATATCTGCGTATGGATATACAAAAGTTATGGTCTAATATAAAACAAATACTTATTAACACTCCATATTTTTTTGCAAAAAAAGGACATATGACGAATAAAATATCTTTCATAACGGAGGAATCAAATAAGATGAAACAAGATAAATTCAAAAAGATGATTACAAGTGGAGAGCAAATGGAAGAGAAACGAAAAAATATCGAGAAAGAATTACTTGAAGAAGAACTAGATTTAGATCAAGAGGAACTGGATAAAATGAATGAAGATAAACTCGATTCAGATGAAGAGGAATTGAACAAATTGATTGGAAAGAAATATACTCGAAACGAAATAGAGCAACTATTTCTTCTCGCAGAAATAGAAACAAAAGCAGAAATAGAAGAAAAAGAAAAAAACCTTGCTTATGATGAAGATGCTAATCAAAATTCAAAAAAATCAGAAGAATCAACAGAATATGAAGAATCACATGAATCAGAAGAACCAACAGAATCTGAAGAATCACAAGAATCATCAGAATCAACAGAATATGAAGAATCACAAGAATCATCAGAATCAACAAAATATGAAGAATCATCAGAATCAACAGAATATGAAGAATCACAAGAATCATCAGAATCAACAAAATATGAAGAATCATCAGAATCAACAGAATCTGAGGAATCGCAAGAATCATCAGAATCAACAGAATCTGAAGAAGATATACCTTACATGGATAAGGTCGATTCTTATCAAAGAAAAACAGGTTTGACTGACGCTGTTCAAACAGGAATAGGTCAACTCGACGGTATCCCTGTAGCACTTGCGGTTATGGATTTTGAGTTTATCGGAGGAAGTATGGGATCGGTAGTGGGTGAAAAAATAACCCGTCTAATTCAATATGCTACGAGAAAATCCTTACCTCTCATCATTTGTTGTGCTTCTGGAGGAGCTCGTATGCAAGAAGGAAGTTTCAGCTTAATGCAGATGGGTAAAATATCTTCGACTTTATTGAATTTTCAATTCCATGAAAACTTATTTTTAGTGTCACTTCTGACATCGCCTACAACAGGTGGTGTCACAGCTAGTTTTGGAATGCTTGGCGATATCATTATTGGTGAACCAGATGCAACCATTGCATTTGCAGGTAAAAGAGTGATTGAAGAAGTAATGAAGATCGAAGTACCCGAGGGTGTACAGGAAGCTGAATACTTATTGGAAAAGGGCTCTTTGGATTCAATTGTACCGCGTAATCTTTTCAAAGGTGTTCTTAGTGAATTATTGGCGTTCCACGGTATCAAATCAAATAGAGGAGGTGTATGAAAAAAGACCTCTTTTGTACATTTCTATTTGATTTATGGAATCATTTTGTTATATTTTTTATTATGTTTTGCTCATTTTGGTTTGAGCCACGATTTTATATCGTGGAATTTGATTCTTTCACGAACAATTTTGAATTGTTCATTTTTTTCTATGTGTTCTATAAATTCGTGATAGAGATTTTTCTCTATTTTATAGGATGCATTTTGAAAATGTTCAAATTTCAAAATATTCATTTCGAAAACCAAATTGACCAATATGCTAAGCTCATTCACGGGCTTATGCTAACGTATACATTAATATCCATTAACGAAGATGAGTTAATGGAATTAATGTATAGCGGTTTTTTTGTATTTCGATTCATTTTTTTGAATTGGAAATCTCGATTTCATATGGATTTCCAATTCAAAGTCTTTTATCGCAGATTTTTGATTATCTTGATTATAATATTGATTTTCAAGATAATCAAAAACTTTTTTGATAAGTGAGAAAATCCGTTTGAAATGAACTCTGATATGATAAATAATAAGATTTCGAGTATTTTTATATCCCTAAAACTAATAAATTAAGACTCATCTGTCTGGAAAAAAAAATGATTCTTTCTTTTAATGGGTCTTCTCCTTTTCTTTCTTTGACACTTTCATTATTTTCATATGAGTCATTGATACCGGATCAGTTCTTCTTATTAATCCCTTTCGTTCTTATTTTTGCTGGATATCTCGCTTGTTTCAACCTTAGTTCATATGCTACTGTTGAAGCATGAATTGAAATCTTATATCAAAGCACTATGTATGGATGATATAAACTGCCTAAACAAGACATGAATAAAGGAACTATTCATTATACTTTCCGCGATTCCATTTCTACCGCGGGCCTTACGCAATCGATCGGATCATATAGATATCCCTTCAACACAACATAGGTCATCGAAAGGATCTAGGACAACTCACCAAAGCACAAAAGCCAGGATAGAAAATTGATTCCTTTTTCAAGAGTGCATAACCGCATGGATAAGCTTACAATAACCCGTCAATTTTGGATCCAATTGGGGATTTTCCTTGGGAGGTATCGGGAAGAGATTGAAATGTCACAATATAGATTCATAGGTTCTCTATTGATTCTATATGGGATAGAAGAAGAAAAATCGAAATGAAATCAAGAATACAGGAAAAAAGGAAATCAAAAAATAAGTAGAAGATAGAAAGGATTCAAAATGAATAAATTGATTCTGACCTCGATACTTAAGAAATTGGGTAAGCTAAACCCAACCGATAATATGGGATTTTATCCCGTCTGAGTTCTGATAAGAAATCATCTTATATCGTATATTAGAATTCACTTTAGTCTTACTTTTCTAATAAAAAAAGGAGACTCGTATGGAACAAATTTGGCTTTTCCCACAAAAACAAAGGGATAACTATCTACGCCCTTTGCCTCACAATTTTCTTTCAGTGTACGAACGACTGTATCGGGAGCGCACAGTTATTTTAGCGGCCCAGAGTAACTATAGACTTCAAATGTGGCAAACAGTGCCGTCGCTGCTAGAGCTTTACGATTCGAAAAGTAAAGATCCGATTAGAGTTTTTATAGACGCCCCTTCTTTAGGGGCACAGGAATCCTTAGTTCTTTCTAAAATACTTCAAGTGAGCCCGGTTGAAGTATATACAACTCTGATAGGTCCTGTGGGATTAGGACCCGCTTTGATTCTCGCGGGAGGAACACAGGGGAAACGAGTTGCATTCCCGAACTCTAAGATTTCTTTTGACACTACTGGCCTACCACTAGATACTGCTTCAATTGATCCAAGTTGTGGTAATTATTTTTCTGCGCTTTATAAAAAACTACAAGACCGACGCGAACTTGTTCGTAGATTTCTTAGTATTTGTGCAGAAAGGTCAAGCTCATCGGAATATGAGCTACTCTCCACTATGGAAAGTAAGCCCTTTTTATCACCCAGGGAAGCTATCAATTTTGGTATTATCGATGACGTAGTGAATATAAGGGAAGATAACGAAAATAGGATCTTAGACACTTTTAATCCTGGTTGTGCTTATTCTAATGATCCCTATGACAGTCGATTTTACCTTTTTTGATCTCGATACTTAAGAAATTGGGTAAGCTAAACCCAACCGATAATATGGGATTTTATCCCGTCTGAGTTCTGATAAGAAATCATCTTATATCGTATATTAGAATTCACTTTGTCTTATTTTCTAATAAAAAAAGGAGACTCGTATGGAACAAGTTCAAGTTAGAAATAGCAGCTTTTCAGATAAGTTTTATTATTCCGTAATAGTACGTACATGTTTTCAAAAAGACAATTATGATTCTTTGATTCGTTTTTTTCTTTTATGTTCATACAGCGATTTCTATATATATAACCTAGATCAAGAAAATAACCCACCCGTTCATCCCAAAATTTTTGAATTGATGATAGGATATCCTATTTTAATTAAAGCATTTATAGTTTTAAGATTTCAAATCCACGAAAAGGACAAACTTCACAATTTAGTAATAAAATATATAAAAAAGGATTTTTCTATTGCTCAGAGTGCTTATGATAATAGAAATTCAGAATACCAACAAAATCTTAAGCCAGAGGAGCCAGAGGAGCCAGAGGAACCAGAGGAGCCAGTTGATCCAAAGGATGTATTTGCGCCATTCGGTCATTTATGGACTTTTTGTAAAAATTGTGAGACATCCATTTACAAACAATATGCGCAAAAAAACAAATATATTTGTCAACATTGTGGATCTCATTTACAAATGGAGAGTTTCGATCGAATCGAATCTTTTATTGATGCGGGTACTTGGGATTCTATGGATGAGAATATGGTTTCTACTGATCCCTATGAGATTCTTAGAAAAAACATTGCGTCTGCTTCAGAAGATTCTTCAGAAGAATCTTCTGAAGATTCTTCTGAATTTGAAGCAATATATAATATGGGAGGGCCGTATGAAAAATGAGCTCTTTATTTTGAGGATCGTAAAAACTATGATAAAATCAATCCAATCTCAAGATATGAGATTGATTTTAAGAATATCGGTGTATATTTGTATAGGAATAATATTATTAATTATCTTAATAAAGATAATTAATAATATTATTATTAGATTGAAACCGGTATTTTTGATAATTCAATGGATGATTTCTATCATCCTCTTTATCTTAAAATGGATATTTTATATACTACTTTTTATCTTAAATATCATTTTTTCGATAATAAATTTCATTATATTCATTATAAAAGTAATGATATATATTATTAAAAAACTTTTAAGATAAAGAGATGAGCTGTAGATTGAATTATCAAAAATACACATGCTACATTTCAATTGAAAGAAAAACAAGAAAAATCTTTTCATCAATATAGTACCATACCTGGTATAAGAGAATCTGTAGATGAAATATTACAAATGCAGGTAAAAGAGTGATTGAAGAGATCTATCTCCTTCTATCCAAATCAAATTCTCCATTTGATTTGGATAGAATAAGAAAGTAGTATATGAATCAATCCAAGTTTTTGTGTATACTAGATTCAAATAACTGGCATAATTCTGATTTTTTGATTTTTCCTGATCGGAAAAATCATCCATGAAAAAGAAAGAAAAAAGATAGAAAAATTTGGTTTTTTATGGTCAAAAATTCATTCACTCCTATTATTCCACAAGAAGAAAATAAGGGTTCTGTTGAATTTCAAGTATTCAGTTTCACCAATAAGATACAGAGGCTTACTTCCCATTTAGAATTGCACAAAAAAGATTTTTTATCGGAAAGGGGTCTACGAAAAATTCTGGGAAAACGTCAACGGTTGCTGGCTTATTTGTCAAAGAAAAATCGAGTACGTTATAATAAATTAATTGATCAGTTGAATATTCGAGAGCCACAAACTCGTTAATTTCATTGTTTGAATTTTTTTTAGTAGTATTCGATTTTTCATTTTGATGAGCCTCACTTTGAGGAATTCATGGAATAATGAATTCAGGAAGAAAAGATATGACTGTACCGGTTACAAGAAAAGATCTCATGATAGTCAATATGGGTCCTCACCACCCATCCATGCATGGTGTTCTTCGACTGATCCTTACTCTCGATGGTGAAGATGTTATTGATTGTGAACCCATATTGGGCTATTTACACAGAGGAATGGAAAAAATAGCGGAAAACCGAACAATTATACAATATCTACCTTATGTAACACGGTGGGATTATTTAGCTACTATGTTCACAGAGGCAATAACGGTAAATGCACCAGAAAAATTGGAAAATGTTCAAGTACCTCAAAGAGCTAGCTATATCCGAGTTATTATGCTGGAATTGAGCCGTATAGCTTCTCATTTGTTATGGCTTGGACCTTTTATGGCCGATATCGGTGCACAGACTCCTTTCTTCTATATTTTCAGAGAGAGAGAATTGATATACAATCTATTCGAAACCGCCACAGGTATGCGAATGATGCATAATTATTTCCGCATCGGGGGGGTAGCTGCTGATCTACCTTATGGATGGATAGAGAAATGTTTCGATTTCTGCGATTATTTCTTAACAGGAGTTGTTGAATATCAAAAACTGATTACACGGAATCCCATTTTTTTGGAACGAGTGGAAGGAGTGGGCATTATTCGTGGAGAAGAAGCAGTAAATTGGGGTTTATCCGGGCCAATGTTACGAGCTTCTGGAATCCAATGGGATCTTCGTAAAGTTGATAATTATGAGTGTTACAATGAATTCGATTGGGAAATCCAATGGCAAAAAGAAGGAGATTCATTAGCTCGTTATTTAGTACGAATCGGTGAAATGAGGGAATCCATAAAAATGATTCAACAGGCTCTAGAGGGAATTCCTGGAGGACCCTATGAAAATTTAGAAGTCCGACGCTTTGATAGAGCAAAGAATTACGAATGGAATGATTTTGCATATAGATTTATAAGTAAAAAACCTTCACCCAATTTTGAATTGTCGAAACAAGAACTTTATGTGAGAGTGGAAGCCCCAAAAGGGGAATTAGGGATTTATTTGATAGGAGATAATAGTGTTTTCCCCTGGAGATGGAAAATTCGTCCACCCGCTTTTATCAATTTGCAAATTCTTCCTCAGCTAGTTAAAAGAATGAAATTGGCTGATATCATGACGATATTAGGTAGTATAGATATCATTATGGGAGAAGTTGATCGTTGAAATGATAATTGATACGACAGAAGTACAAACTATCAATTCTTTCTCTACATTGGGATTTTTCAAAGAAGTCTATGGACTGATATGGATTGTACCTATTTTGACCCTGATATTGGGAATCACAATAGGGGTACTAGTAATTGTTTGGTTAGAAAGAGAAATATCTGCAGCGATCCAACAGCGTATTGGGCCTGAATATGCTGGTCCGATGGGAATTCTTCAAGCTATAGCAGATGGGACTAAATTACTTTTGAAAGAGGATCTCCTCCCATCTCGAGGAGATATTCGTCTGTTTAGTGTTGGACCGTCTATAGCAGTCATATCAGTTCTACTAAGCTATTTAGTAATTCCTTTTGAGTATCGTCTTGTTTTAGCTGATCTCGATATAGGTGTTTTTTTATGGATCGCCATTTCAAGTATTGCTCCTATTGGTCTTCTTATGTCAGGATATGGATCGAATAATAAATATTCCTTTTCAGGTGGTCTACGAGCTGCTGCTCAATCTATTAGTTATGAAATACCATTAACTCTATGTGTATTATCAATATCTCTACGTGTGATTCGTTGGAATATGAACTTTTACCTCTTTTTGTTCTAGAAATCAAAGAACAAAAAGAGGTTCAATGTATTAAATAGATATTCTCATTTTTTTATTCAGCATTCAGGTTGATGAGTTAAACCAGATAGTTATATGAGTGAAACAAAACAGCTTATCCATTTGTAGTAAGAAGAAAAAATCTCATTCCCTGTGTACAAGAATCAAGTTGAAGTAAACATAAGCAGCGTAACCTGTTTACCCCAAGATTCCGATTTTTTGATTAGTCATCATATCTTGAAGCGGGTGCAAACAAAAGATCAACTGTATGGAGTTTCTACTACTTTCTTGTATTTATTACTATACCGGCGATCAATCAAAAGTCAGTGGACAGTTAGGAACACCAAGGTACACAAAAGATTAGTAATCGAGATAATGTAAGGTATCAAAAAAGAGGTTTTTCCACATAAAACGAATCATAATAAGGACTTGAAATTGGTAGAAATGATCAAGTAGTACTTCCCTACGATTCCGATCTAGAGTATGCTCCTATTCACTGATTAAAGAAATGACTATCAAGAACGAATTAATCTTTTATTTTTTTTTAAGTACCCTCCCCTGAGACAGAAGAAGAGGAAAAAAGAAATGGAATGCCATATATGGAATGAATAATAAAAAGAAATCTTTCTTTATTCTTTCTTCCATATTCATACATATACAATTCTTATTATGATTCATGAACTAATGCCTAATTCTTTCTATTTATTGATATAACGAGTATTTTATTGAAAGATTCAGTTATTACCGAACAAAGAGAGATTCTCATTATAAAGGATAAGATCAATTCGGAAGCAACTTTTTGATTATTCCAGCAGACAGAATTCCATTGGTCTTGGGACTCTCCGATGTATCTTTATTCTGTCTACCCCAAAGAAAGATGCCGATAATACCGAACTAGTCCTTACATTTTTTGTGGCCATAGAGGAGCTGTATGAAGCTGAGGTTTCATGTACGGTTTTGAAATAGCGATAAAAACAGTGATGTTATTTTCGACTATGATTATCTAACAGTTCAAGTACAGTTGATATAGTTGAAGCACAGTCCAAATATGGTTTTTGGGGGTGGAATCTGTGGCGTCAGCCTATAGGCTTTCTAGTTTTTCTAATTTCTTCTCTAGCCGAATGTGAGAGATTGCCCTTTGATTTACCAGAAGCAGAGGAGGAATTAGTAGCAGGTTATCAAACCGAATATTCGGGTATCAAATATGCTCTCTTTTATCTTGCTTCTTACCTAAATCTATTAGTTTCTTCATTATTTGTCACAATTCTTTACTTAGGTGGGTGGAATTTCTCTATTCCGTACATATCTATTCCTGAACTTTTCAGAATAAATAAAATGGTTGGAATTTTTGGAATGACAATTGGTATCTTTATTACATTAGCTAAGGCTTATTTTTTTCTCTTAATTTCTATCACAACAAGATGGACTTTACCTAGGATGAGAATAGACCAGTTATTAAATCTTGGATGGAAATTTCTTTTACCTATTTCTCTAGGTAATCTGTTATTAACAACTTCTTCTCAACTTGTCTCACTATAAATAACAGAATACGATAACAAGATTCTCGATTCATAATCTCTCTCAAACAAGAGAAAGAAACTCCCATTTTCTCATTGATATTTACAATATGTTCCCTATGGTAACTGGGTTCACGAATTATGGTCAACAAACAATACGAGCTGCAAGGTACATTGGTCAAAGTTTCATAATTACCTTATCCCACACAAATCGTTTACCTGTCACTATTCAATATCCTTATGAAAAATCGATCATGTCAGAGCGTTTCCGGGGTCGAATCCACTTTGAATTTGATAAATGTATTGCTTGTGAAGTATGTGTTCGTGTATGCCCGATAGATCTACCCGTTGTTGATTGGAGATTGGAAAGAGATATTAAAAAGAAACAATTGCTTAATTATAGTATTGATTTCGGGGTTTGTATATTTTGCGGTAATTGTGTCGAGTATTGTCCAACAAACTGTTTATCAATGACTGAAGAATATGAACTTTCTACTTATGATCGTCATGAATTGAATTATAATCAAATTGCTTTAGGTCGGTTACCAATCTCCATAATTGGAGATTACACAATTCAAACTGTTATGAATTCGACTCAAATCCAAAGAGACAAAGAGAATTCCTTTGATTCAAGAACGATTACTAATTACTAAGATTTTTTTTGGTTAGTCAGTAACTACAAAGAAAACTAATAACTATTGATTGTCGAAAATATTGAAACTGAGAATCTATTTTTCGTGATGGGATGATTTCGAAATATACAATTTGAACCACTATTCAAACTAGTCTTTTTTCGGATAAAGATTCTATTTACATTAATCCATATTCCCATTTCATTCTATGACAAATGGATCATAAACTATATTATATACAATAAGAAAAGAGGGTAACCCCTTTTCCTTTCCTGGACCTTTTAGTACGCTCATGATATATTTTAAGTTCTTTGTTTTTTTTTATACATAATGGATTTACCTGGACCAATACATGATATTCTTGTGGTATTTCTGGGATCAGTTCTTGTATTAGGGGGTCTAGGGGTAGTATTACTTACCAATCCAATTTATTCTGCCTTTTCGTTGGGATTGGTTCTTATTTCTATATCTTTATTCTATATTTCATTGAACTCCTATTTTGTAGCTGCCGCACAGCTCCTTATTTATGTCGGAGCCATAAATGTATTGATCTTATTTGCTGTAATGTTCATGAATGGTTCAGAATATTCCAAAGATTCCTATCTTTGGACCATTGGAGATGCGGTTACTTCACTGGTTTGTACAAGTATTCTTTTTTCACTAATGACTACTATCCCAGATACATCATGGTACGGGATTCTTTGGACTACAAGATCAAACCAAATTATAGAACAGGACCTCATAAATAACGTTCAACAAATTGGGATTCATTTAGCAACAGATTTTTTTCTTCCCTTTGAACTCATTTCTATAATTCTTTTAGTTTCCTTGATAGGTGCAATTACTATGGCTCGACAATAATAAATACTTAGAACGATTCCAAATTCTTAGAATTCTCAATTCTAAATAAAAAAACTCTAAATTTTTGGTCAAAACTATCTAAAACTAAATATCAATAAGTTTAAAATAGAAAATAGTAATATAAATACCAATATAGCAATATATAGTAAATAAAAATATAGTAAATCAAAATATTGATTTTTTTTTCTTAATTATAAATATAAATTTAAGGAGTCAATTAATGATGTTTGAACACATGCTTTTTTTGAGTGTTTACTTATTCTCTATTGGTCTCTATGGATTAATTACAAGTCGAAACATGGTTAGGGCACTTATGTGCCTTGAACTTGTACTTAATTCTGTTAATATAAATCTTTTAATTTTTTCTGACATGTTTGATAATCGACAATTAAAAGGAGACATTTTCTCCATCTTTGTTATAGCTATTGCGGCTGCTGAAGCTGCTATTGGATTAGCAATTGTTTCATCTATTTATCATAACAGAAAATCCACTAGTATTAATCAATCAAATTTTTTAAAAAATTAGTTAATAGATAATCTATCCAAAAAAGCTTAATTTCAATACTTTATTTTAAAAAATTTATTAATTGAATTTTTTTTTACGTGTAATTCGATTATTGAGATCAAATTCTCAATCTTTTGGCCTTTTTTTAAGTAGAATCCATTATAAAAATTATTTCAATTTATTGAAAAATTTTTAATGAGCCACTGCTTCATCTGGTGTCTAGAATATAACTGATTCGTTTACTACTTTGACCAGATCGAAAATTTTTCATTTTTAAAATTCTAATTTAGAAATTCAATGTCACATTCAGTAAAAATTTATGATACCTGTATAGGATGTACTCAATGTGTGCGAGCTTGTCCTACGGATGTATTGGAAATGATACCTTGGGATGGATGTAAAGCCAAACAAATTGCCTCCGCACCAAGAACGGAAGATTGTGTAGGTTGTAAAAGATGTGAATCTGCCTGTCCAACAGATTTTTTAAGTATCCGTGTTTATCTAGGGCCTGAAACAACTCGTAGCATGGCTCTAGCTTATTGATACGTTACAAAAAGTTCCACCTGAATCATTGGATTCCTATTTACCGAAAAAACCCGTACTCGATGAAAGCTATAATCTCGAGCACGGGTTTCTCTGGTCAAAATGTATCTCACTCTTAATCATTCATGAATTTTTTTCCTTGGTTAACAATACTTGTTGTTTTTCCCATATTTGCAGGTTCTTTTATTTTCTTTTTTCCTTACAAAGGGAACAAGATCTATCGATGGTATACTCTATGTATATGTTTACTAGAACTTATTCTAACAGCTTATGTATTTCTTTTTTATTTCCAATTTGATGATAAATTAATCCAACTTAAAGAAAATCTTAAATGGATAGATGTTTTTGATTTCCAGTGGAGATTGGGAGTCGATGGGCTTTCCATAGAACTTATTTTATTCACAGGCTTTATTACTACTTTAGCCAGTTTAGCAGCTTGGCCAATTACCCGAAATTGCCAATTGTTTTATTTTTTAATGTTAGCAATGTATAGTGGTCAAATGGGATTATTTTTTTCTCAAGACCTTTTACTTTTCTTTATCATGTGGGAACTAGAATTAATTCCCATTTACTTACTTTTATCCATGTGGGGGGGTAAGAAACGTCTTTACTCGGCTACTAAATTCATTTTATACACAGCAGGAGGATCTATCTTTTTATTAACTGGAGTTCTAGGTATGGGTTTGTATGCTTCCAATAAGCCAGTACTAGATTTTGAAAGATTAATTAATCAATCATATCCTATCGTATTAGAAATCACATTTTATATCGGCTTTCTTATTGCATATGCTATCAAATTGCCAATTATACCCTTGCATACATGGTTACCAGATACCCATGGAGAAGCACATTATAGTACATGTATGCTCTTAGCTGGGATTTTATTGAAAATGGGAGCATATGGATTAATTCGGATTAATATGGAATTATTACCCCATGCTCATTCTATATTTTCTCCTTGGTTGGTAATAATAGGAACGATACAAATTATTTATGGAGCTTCAACTTCTCTTGGTCAACGCAATTTAAAAAAGAGAATAGCATATTCTTCTGTATCTCATATGGGTTTTATAGCTATAGGAATTGGTTCTATAACCGACATAGGACTAAATGGAGCTATTTTACAAATGCTTTCTCATGGATTTATTGGTGCTGCGTTTTTTTTCTTGGTAGGGACGACTTGTGATAGAATTCATTTTTTTTATCTTGAAGAAATGGGAGGGATATCTATCTCAATGCCTAAAATATTTGCTTTGTTCAGCAGTTTTTCGATGGCTTCTCTCGCATTACCAGGAATGAGCGGTTTTATTGCAGAATTTTTAGTATTTATGGGACTTATTATTAGTCAAAAATATTTTTTAATACCAAAAATCATAACTACTTTCGTAATGGCTGTTGGAATAATATTAACCCCAATTTATTTTTTATCTATATTACGTCAGATGTTCTATGGCTACAAGTTATTTAATGTTTCAAACTCGAATTTTTTTGATTCGGATTCTGGATCACGAGAAGTCTTTCTTTCAACCTGTCTTTTTTTACCAATAATAGGAATTGGTATTTATCCTGATTTTATTTTATCATTATCCATTGAGAGAGTACAAACTATCTTATCTAATTATTATCATAATTAGTATTTTATTCATTTGGAATAAAATTGAAGCTTCTATCTATAATAAAAAATAAAATAGAATTTTTCTATTGAAATTTTATAAAATAAAAGATTTTTTTGTTTTATTCCAAAATAAAATGAAATTCTAATCCAATAAGATAGAAGATATATGTTGAGTTTTTGAGAATTTTTTTAAAAATTCTCAAAAACTCAACATAAAGTATAAAATTTTTTTTATATTTTTTTCTTTTCTTTTTTTTCTTAAATTAATTCCTATAGATATTGGTCTGTTTTTTAATATAGAAATTCAATTTTTATATTAATCTGAATGAACCGTAGCTATGTAAACCTATTCCTAAAAGATTGATACCAAAGTAAGATATCCAAATAATAAGAAATCCAATAGAAGCTATAAACGCAGAATTTTTACCTTTCCAATTTTGATTCATTCTAATATGCAAATAAATTGCAAATATAATCCAAGTTATAAATGCCCAAGTTTCTTTTGGATCCCAATTCCAATAGGATCCCCAAGCTTCATTAGCCCATACTGCTCCACAAAGAATACCTAAGGTTAAAAGGATAAATCCGAAACTAATAACACGATAACTCCAATAATCCAAACGCTCAATTAATTCATATTTATAATAGTTTGGAGATAAAGCAAAGGAGTTTTTTTTCAAAATATTTATCTTTTCTTTGCAATAATGAATTTGGCTCTTTGGAACGGAATGACCTAATTTTTCAAAATTAATCTTTTTCTGACATGTAAGAATTAAAAGAGCAACTGATAATAAAGATCCGCATAAAAGAGCTCCATAACTCAACAACATCATACTTACATGCATCATTAACCACTGAGATTGTAGTGCAGGTGCTAATATTGTGGACTTATGCATTTCTGCTGAAAGACAGAAACCTGATGTGGCAAAACCTTGAGTCAAAATGGTACTTGGTGTAGTTATTGTGTTTAACTCGTTTTGATGATTCTGAGTCTTTGGAACCATATGAATAACACAGAAACTACATGAAAGAAAAATTAAAGACTCATATAAATTACTTAATGGAAAGTACCCTGAATAAATCCAACGAAAAATTAATAATTCAGTTGTAGATAAAAAAATAATAATAATCCCTTTTTCTAAGGAATTACGTAATTCAACAATTTCGCCAAATAATAAGGTAATTAAATTAATTATAATGACAATTGAAATAATTGAAAAAGATATATGAGTTAATATATGTTCTATATTTAGAAATATCATAAAAGAATTCTCCTTATAGGATTTTGAATTTCGAATTTCTCAATATATTTTAACATATATAAAGCCATGCCGCCACTCGAATTCGAACCAAGACATTAGTTTCAAACTTCGATTAAGAAGCTGGTTTGAAATATTTACCACAAAGAAAACTTTTACTCAAATACCATTAATACATAAAATACTAGTACTAAGAGCAATAAGCTAACTGCTGTTTACAATAGTGTGTTCACGCATTGTACCACACTGTAGAAGGTGCATCAGTAAGCAATGAGTAATAAATACTCCAATCCACTGCTCAGAGGAGCGTACTGTTGCCTTACTTTTTTTAAGCAGGTCAGACACTGAAAAAAATTGTCTTGCAAACTCAGCAATGTGTGAACCCAACATATTGGCAGTTTATACCATATCTACCTTAGCCCACCATAGCGGCTTATTTTAAATTCTAATTGAATCATGAGAAGTTGTAAAGATTTCAAAATCATATTCGGACTCGAACCTAGATATGTTCGTCACTGCTAAGAATAGCATGTCTCCTAATTCTAATAAGAAACATGGCAATTTCATTTTAAATTCAAGTTGAATTCATAAGAAGCTGTCAAGATTCAAAAATTCAATATTGAAATAAGAATTTTCAAAATCAATTAAAGAATTCTCATTACATTAATAAAGAAATTTTACACATTATAAAGAATTCTCATTACATTAATAAAGAAATTTTACACATTATATTATTAAATTTTGATAATAAATTTTGAATTTAGAATTTTTCAATATATTTGAACATATATATAGTCATGCCGCCACTCGGACTCGAACCGAGATACGCTATGTACTGCTTCCTAAGAGCAGCGTGTCTACCAATTTCACCATGGCGGCTTATTTTCAATAATAATTGAATTCCTGATTAATTGTCAAGATTCAAAAATTGTAAGAAACTTGAAAATCAATAAAGAGGATTTGTTTCATCGTATATTGAACTCCTCAATATTTATTTAGAAAAACGCTGCTTCTTTTACATAATGTATATATATTACTACCATTTTTCATTTTTTTCTGTATTTATCTTATTTTCTGTATCAAGAATGATAAAAATAAAATTTTTTTATTTCTTCATATTAATTATTTAACATCTTAGTACTTAGTACTAATGATAAAAATAAATACAAAGTTTTTATCATTTTAATTTTATGGTAAAAATTTATAGCTCTATTATAAAAATATTATAAAAATTTCTATAAAAATAGAAATATATAGGGAATATATAAATCTCAATTTATTTAGATTGAAACCCTATTAAACTTTTCACAATAGAAAAAAGAAAAAATTTTCTTCTATTGTGAAAAATTCATTAATTAAGTACTTAGAAACTCTAAAATATCCGTCTTAGGAAAAACTAAATAATAGTATATTAGTTCTAATTAGAGTGTAATCTTAAGCATTTTAATCTATATCTATTCTGTAAAAACCAAAAGTTCTTTTATTTGGTTTTTTTTCAATAAAACTTTTTGAATTTCCAATAGAAAGTGATTTTATTAAAGAACAGGTTTTTACTACAGTTAAATATGCTTTTTTTCTCCAGATATTTCTACGAATACGTTTTTTTGACATAGAAGTACGTTTTTTTGGAACTGCCATTGAAAGGAAGTTTTTTTTATTTTTTTTTTATGTGAAAGACATTTTTTGTTCAAAAGAAAGAATTATTCATTATATCATTTTTTTTTTATTTTTTAATATAAATAAAATATCTAAGCTAAGAGGAAAAAACTCTTCAATATTTTTTTGATCTAACTTTCAAAAAATAATAAATAATGTATTTTCATTTATATTGTTCGGTATTTAAATGAAAGACAAAGAAAAGGAGGATAAAATAATAAAAAGAACAATGGAGAATCTTATAATCTTTTTTTAAGTTAAAAATAATATATTTATATATAACTTGAGTAAAAAGAAAAGACTATTAAATTTTTTAAATAAAACTCTAATTATATATTTTATTTTTTTTCTAATACTAATATTTTTCTAATACTAATATTACTCAACTATCTAAGATATTTAGTTATCTATTGAACTATAGAGAAGATTTACTTCTATATTTCTATAGAATATATGTGTTTTAATATGTTTTCAATTTCCATATGTGTATTAAATTAAATGTGTTTTAATGAGAGAAATAAGAAGATTAAAAAAAACAAAGATACAAAGGATAAAAAAAAGAATAAATAAGATGAGACTCTCCCATTTCCTATATACCTAATTCCTTCTCCTATAAAAAAACTTGTAATACCAATTCCATTCGGAATCCCATCAACTATATGTCTATCAAAAAATTCAGTGAACTCGCTTAATCTTCTTATACCCAATGTAAAAACACTAGTATAAATAATATCTATGTAACCACGATTATATGACCAATTATATATTGCATTTTGTATTTGGTCTAAAAAATTTCTTTTAATACCTTTTTTAAGAAAAAAATTAAAAAGATATAAATTCGGGAAAAAGGAATTTATAGATCCATAGAAAGTGAATGCTATGCATAATCCAAAAGTTGCTATACTTACTGAAATGATCACATTTTGAAAGAATTCAAAGAAATTTACGCATTGATTTGAACTTTCAATGAAAGGGTCTTTTGATGAAGTTAACCATTTCGATAATAAATCAAGATCTATTCCTCTTGGATCAAAGCAAATTCCTATTGAACCAATGAATATAGTAAAAAGTACTAATAGGAGAAGAGGAAAGAGCATAGTATTATCTAATTCATGAGGATATATAGAAGTATATTTATTTGTAAATAAAGTATTAAAGCAATATATCTCGTTTTTTACGTTATTTTTTTTTTCTTTAAAAAAAAAGGAAACTTTTTTATGTATTGTTGATAAAGGCAAATTTCTATCGCTGTTTGATCTTTTGGACATACTTTTACCCCATAGAGATATTGAATAAAACAAATTTGTTTTAGTACTACTGTAACCTTGAAAATGAATACGCAAATATCCATCAAAAGTAAGTAAATATACTCGAAACATATAAAATGCTGTTAATCCTGCTGTGAAGTAAGTTATTATCCCGAAAATTGGAGAATACAACCAACTATTACTAAGAATCTCATCTTTAGACCAGAAACAGGCAAGAGGTGGAATACCACAAAGAGACAGTGTACCCAATAAAAAGGCAGTTCTTGTAATTGGAATATATTTAGTTAAACCACCCATAAGAACCATATTTTGATTCTTATACGGTGAATATCCAACAACAGGTTCCATTGAATGAATAATAGATCCAGATCCTAAAAACAATAAAGCCTTAGAGTAAGCATGGGTAATCAAATGAAATAAAGCAGTTCGAGACGAACCTATACCTAAAGCTAGTATAATGTAACCCAATTGAGACATTGTAGAATAGGCTAAACTTCTCTTAATGTCTATTTGAGCAAGGGCCAAAGTAGCTCCTAAGAATAATGTTATTAAACCTATTGAAGAAATCATATGCATTATATTAGGTGTTATTGAGAGAAGAGGAAAGAGTCGAGCTACAAGAAAAACCCCTGCTGCTACCATGGTAGCAGCGTGTATAAGAGCAGAAATAGGGGTGGGTCCTTCCATGGCATCAGGTAACCATATATGAAGTGGGAATTGTGCGGATTTAGCAATTGCACCAACAAATAATAAAAAGGTACATAAAGTAGTCCATAAAGAATTTAGTCCATTTTTTTGGATTAAATTATTAGTTATTTCAAATAAATCTCGAAATTCGAAACTACCAATTATCCAATAAAAACCTAAAATTCCTAATAATAAACCAAAATCGCCTACACGATTAGTTACAAAAGCTTTTTGACAGGCATTTGCAGCGAGTGGCCGTGTAAACCAAAACCCTATTAGCAAATAGGAGCATATTCCGACTATCTCCCAAAAAATATAAATTTGTATTAAATTTGAACTTGTAACTAGTCCGAACATAGAAGCATTGAAAAGATTCAAATAAGCAAAAAATCTCAAATATGCTTGATCATGAGACATATAATTGTCACTATAAATAAGAACTGTGATTCCAACAGTAGTAATGAGTGTTAACATAATTGAGGTAAGTGAGTCAATTAAATATCCGAATTCTAAGGAAAAATCCTTATTAATGGTCCAAGACCATAGGTATTGATAAATCAAACTCCCATTTATTTGTCGAATAGAAAAATTCAAAGCAAATATCAGAATTATTATTAAAAAGAAAATACTTGGAAAAGCCCATATACGACGAATATTTTTTATTGCTGTCGGAATAAGTAAAAGTCCAAGCCCTATGGATATCGGAACTGGAAGTGAAAGAAAAGGTATTATCCATGCGTATTGATATATATGTTCCATAAGATATGAAGAAGATTAATTGTTAATTGATATTTTTCTCTTTTCTGAATTTTTGATTCACCAATTCTTAATCTTTTTTAAAATATTTTAAGTTCAAGAATAATGTAAAAAATCAATAAGAAATCAGACAATAAGACTTTAAGTCAAATATAAAAATTCAAAATTTTTTAATTTATTATTAATAATAAGGTAATAAAGATATATCAATAAGGTAATAATGAAATAAGGAAAAAAGAGATTAAGATAAGGTAAAAAATAAAAAAGGACCAAAAATTTAGAGTTTTTTTATTTAGAATTGAGAATTCTAAGAATTTGGAATCGTTCTAAGTATTTATTATTGTCGAGCCATAGTAATTGCACCTATCAAGGAAACTAAAAGAATTATAGAAATGAGTTCAAAGGGAAGAAAAAAATCTGTTGCTAAATGAATCCCAATTTGTTGAACGTTATTTATGAGGTCCTGTTCTATAATTTGGTTTGATCTTGTAGTCCAAAGAATCCCGTACCATGATGTATCTGGGATAGTAGTCATTAGTGAAAAAAGAATACTTGTACAAACCAGTGAAGTAACCGCATCTCCAATGGTCCAAAGATAGGAATCTTTGGAATATTCTGAACCATTCATGAACATTACAGCAAATAAGATCAATACATTTATGGCTCCGACATAAATAAGGAGCTGTGCGGCAGCTACAAAATAGGAGTTCAATGAAATATAGAATAAAGATATAGAAATAAGAACCAATCCCAACGAAAAGGCAGAATAAATTGGATTGGTAAGTAATACTACCCCTAGACCCCCTAATACAAGAACTGATCCCAGAAATACCACAAGAATATCATGTATTGGTCCAGGTAAATCCATTATGTATAAAAAAAAACAAAGAACTTAAAATATATCATGAGCGTACTAAAAGGTCCAGGAAAGGAAAAGGGGTTACCCTCTTTTCTTATTGTATATAATATAGTTTATGATCCATTTGTCATAGAATGAAATGGGAATATGGATTAATGTAAATAGAATCTTTATCCGAAAAAAGACTAGTTTGAATAGTGGTTCAAATTGTATATTTCGAAATCATCCCATCACGAAAAATAGATTCTCAGTTTCAATATTTTCGACAATCAATAGTTATTAGTTTTCTTTGTAGTTACTGACTAACCAAAAAAAATCTTAGTAATTAGTAATCGTTCTTGAATCAAAGGAATTCTCTTTGTCTCTTTGGATTTGAGTCGAATTCATAACAGTTTGAATTGTGTAATCTCCAATTATGGAGATTGGTAACCGACCTAAAGCAATTTGATTATAATTCAATTCATGACGATCATAAGTAGAAAGTTCATATTCTTCAGTCATTGATAAACAGTTTGTTGGACAATACTCGACACAATTACCGCAAAATATACAAACCCCGAAATCAATACTATAATTAAGCAATTGTTTCTTTTTAATATCTCTTTCCAATCTCCAATCAACAACGGGTAGATCTATCGGGCATACACGAACACATACTTCACAAGCAATACATTTATCAAATTCAAAGTGGATTCGACCCCGGAAACGCTCTGACATGATCGATTTTTCATAAGGATATTGAATAGTGACAGGTAAACGATTTGTGTGGGATAAGGTAATTATGAAACTTTGACCAATGTACCTTGCAGCTCGTATTGTTTGTTGACCATAATTCGTGAACCCAGTTACCATAGGGAACATATTGTAAATATCAATGAGAAAATGGGAGTTTCTTTCTCTTGTTTGAGAGAGATTATGAATCGAGAATCTTGTTATCGTATTCTGTTATTTATAGTGAGACAAGTTGAGAAGAAGTTGTTAATAACAGATTACCTAGAGAAATAGGTAAAAGAAATTTCCATCCAAGATTTAATAACTGGTCTATTCTCATCCTAGGTAAAGTCCATCTTGTTGTGATAGAAATTAAGAGAAAAAAATAAGCCTTAGCTAATGTAATAAAGATACCAATTGTCATTCCAAAAATTCCAACCATTTTATTTATTCTGAAAAGTTCAGGAATAGATATGTACGGAATAGAGAAATTCCACCCACCTAAGTAAAGAATTGTGACAAATAATGAAGAAACTAATAGATTTAGGTAAGAAGCAAGATAAAAGAGAGCATATTTGATACCCGAATATTCGGTTTGATAACCTGCTACTAATTCCTCCTCTGCTTCTGGTAAATCAAAGGGCAATCTCTCACATTCGGCTAGAGAAGAAATTAGAAAAACTAGAAAGCCTATAGGCTGACGCCACAGATTCCACCCCCAAAAACCATATTTGGACTGTGCTTCAACTATATCAACTGTACTTGAACTGTTAGATAATCATAGTCGAAAATAACATCACTGTTTTTATCGCTATTTCAAAACCGTACATGAAACCTCAGCTTCATACAGCTCCTCTATGGCCACAAAAAATGTAAGGACTAGTTCGGTATTATCGGCATCTTTCTTTGGGGTAGACAGAATAAAGATACATCGGAGAGTCCCAAGACCAATGGAATTCTGTCTGCTGGAATAATCAAAAAGTTGCTTCCGAATTGATCTTATCCTTTATAATGAGAATCTCTCTTTGTTCGGTAATAACTGAATCTTTCAATAAAATACTCGTTATATCAATAAATAGAAAGAATTAGGCATTAGTTCATGAATCATAATAAGAATTGTATATGTATGAATATGGAAGAAAGAATAAAGAAAGATTTCTTTTTATTATTCATTCCATATATGGCATTCCATTTCTTTTTTCCTCTTCTTCTGTCTCAGGGGAGGGTACTTAAAAAAAAATAAAAGATTAATTCGTTCTTGATAGTCATTTCTTTAATCAGTGAATAGGAGCATACTCTAGATCGGAATCGTAGGGAAGTACTACTTGATCATTTCTACCAATTTCAAGTCCTTATTATGATTCGTTTTATGTGGAAAAACCTCTTTTTTGATACCTTACATTATCTCGATTACTAATCTTTTGTGTACCTTGGTGTTCCTAACTGTCCACTGACTTTTGATTGATCGCCGGTATAGTAATAAATACAAGAAAGTAGTAGAAACTCCATACAGTTGATCTTTTGTTTGCACCCGCTTCAAGATATGATGACTAATCAAAAAATCGGAATCTTGGGGTAAACAGGTTACGCTGCTTATGTTTACTTCAACTTGATTCTTGTACACAGGGAATGAGATTTTTTCTTCTTACTACAAATGGATAAGCTGTTTTGTTTCACTCATATAACTATCTGGTTTAACTCATCAACCTGAATGCTGAATAAAAAAATGAGAATATCTATTTAATACATTGAACCTCTTTTTGTTCTTTGATTTCTAGAACAAAAAGAGGTAAAAGTTCATATTCCAACGAATCACACGTAGAGATATTGATAATACACATAGAGTTAATGGTATTTCATAACTAATAGATTGAGCAGCAGCTCGTAGACCACCTGAAAAGGAATATTTATTATTCGATCCATATCCTGACATAAGAAGACCAATAGGAGCAATACTTGAAATGGCGATCCATAAAAAAACACCTATATCGAGATCAGCTAAAACAAGACGATACTCAAAAGGAATTACTAAATAGCTTAGTAGAACTGATATGACTGCTATAGACGGTCCAACACTAAACAGACGAATATCTCCTCGAGATGGGAGGAGATCCTCTTTCAAAAGTAATTTAGTCCCATCTGCTATAGCTTGAAGAATTCCCATCGGACCAGCATATTCAGGCCCAATACGCTGTTGGATCGCTGCAGATATTTCTCTTTCTAACCAAACAATTACTAGTACCCCTATTGTGATTCCCAATATCAGGGTCAAAATAGGTACAATCCATATCAGTCCATAGACTTCTTTGAAAAATCCCAATGTAGAGAAAGAATTGATAGTTTGTACTTCTGTCGTATCAATTATCATTTCAACGATCAACTTCTCCCATAATGATATCTATACTACCTAATATCGTCATGATATCAGCCAATTTCATTCTTTTAACTAGCTGAGGAAGAATTTGCAAATTGATAAAAGCGGGTGGACGAATTTTCCATCTCCAGGGGAAAACACTATTATCTCCTATCAAATAAATCCCTAATTCCCCTTTTGGGGCTTCCACTCTCACATAAAGTTCTTGTTTCGACAATTCAAAATTGGGTGAAGGTTTTTTACTTATAAATCTATATGCAAAATCATTCCATTCGTAATTCTTTGCTCTATCAAAGCGTCGGACTTCTAAATTTTCATAGGGTCCTCCAGGAATTCCCTCTAGAGCCTGTTGAATCATTTTTATGGATTCCCTCATTTCACCGATTCGTACTAAATAACGAGCTAATGAATCTCCTTCTTTTTGCCATTGGATTTCCCAATCGAATTCATTGTAACACTCATAATTATCAACTTTACGAAGATCCCATTGGATTCCAGAAGCTCGTAACATTGGCCCGGATAAACCCCAATTTACTGCTTCTTCTCCACGAATAATGCCCACTCCTTCCACTCGTTCCAAAAAAATGGGATTCCGTGTAATCAGTTTTTGATATTCAACAACTCCTGTTAAGAAATAATCGCAGAAATCGAAACATTTCTCTATCCATCCATAAGGTAGATCAGCAGCTACCCCCCCGATGCGGAAATAATTATGCATCATTCGCATACCTGTGGCGGTTTCGAATAGATTGTATATCAATTCTCTCTCTCTGAAAATATAGAAGAAAGGAGTCTGTGCACCGATATCGGCCATAAAAGGTCCAAGCCATAACAAATGAGAAGCTATACGGCTCAATTCCAGCATAATAACTCGGATATAGCTAGCTCTTTGAGGTACTTGAACATTTTCCAATTTTTCTGGTGCATTTACCGTTATTGCCTCTGTGAACATAGTAGCTAAATAATCCCACCGTGTTACATAAGGTAGATATTGTATAATTGTTCGGTTTTCCGCTATTTTTTCCATTCCTCTGTGTAAATAGCCCAATATGGGTTCACAATCAATAACATCTTCACCATCGAGAGTAAGGATCAGTCGAAGAACACCATGCATGGATGGGTGGTGAGGACCCATATTGACTATCATGAGATCTTTTCTTGTAACCGGTACAGTCATATCTTTTCTTCCTGAATTCATTATTCCATGAATTCCTCAAAGTGAGGCTCATCAAAATGAAAAATCGAATACTACTAAAAAAAATTCAAACAATGAAATTAACGAGTTTGTGGCTCTCGAATATTCAACTGATCAATTAATTTATTATAACGTACTCGATTTTTCTTTGACAAATAAGCCAGCAACCGTTGACGTTTTCCCAGAATTTTTCGTAGACCCCTTTCCGATAAAAAATCTTTTTTGTGCAATTCTAAATGGGAAGTAAGCCTCTGTATCTTATTGGTGAAACTGAATACTTGAAATTCAACAGAACCCTTATTTTCTTCTTGTGGAATAATAGGAGTGAATGAATTTTTGACCATAAAAAACCAAATTTTTCTATCTTTTTTCTTTCTTTTTCATGGATGATTTTTCCGATCAGGAAAAATCAAAAAATCAGAATTATGCCAGTTATTTGAATCTAGTATACACAAAAACTTGGATTGATTCATATACTACTTTCTTATTCTATCCAAATCAAATGGAGAATTTGATTTGGATAGAAGGAGATAGATCTCTTCAATCACTCTTTTACCTGCATTTGTAATATTTCATCTACAGATTCTCTTATACCAGGTATGGTACTATATTGATGAAAAGATTTTTCTTGTTTTTCTTTCAATTGAAATGTAGCATGTGTATTTTTGATAATTCAATCTACAGCTCATCTCTTTATCTTAAAAGTTTTTTAATAATATATATCATTACTTTTATAATGAATATAATGAAATTTATTATCGAAAAAATGATATTTAAGATAAAAAGTAGTATATAAAATATCCATTTTAAGATAAAGAGGATGATAGAAATCATCCATTGAATTATCAAAAATACCGGTTTCAATCTAATAATAATATTATTAATTATCTTTATTAAGATAATTAATAATATTATTCCTATACAAATATACACCGATATTCTTAAAATCAATCTCATATCTTGAGATTGGATTGATTTTATCATAGTTTTTACGATCCTCAAAATAAAGAGCTCATTTTTCATACGGCCCTCCCATATTATATATTGCTTCAAATTCAGAAGAATCTTCAGAAGATTCTTCTGAAGAATCTTCTGAAGCAGACGCAATGTTTTTTCTAAGAATCTCATAGGGATCAGTAGAAACCATATTCTCATCCATAGAATCCCAAGTACCCGCATCAATAAAAGATTCGATTCGATCGAAACTCTCCATTTGTAAATGAGATCCACAATGTTGACAAATATATTTGTTTTTTTGCGCATATTGTTTGTAAATGGATGTCTCACAATTTTTACAAAAAGTCCATAAATGACCGAATGGCGCAAATACATCCTTTGGATCAACTGGCTCCTCTGGTTCCTCTGGCTCCTCTGGCTCCTCTGGCTTAAGATTTTGTTGGTATTCTGAATTTCTATTATCATAAGCACTCTGAGCAATAGAAAAATCCTTTTTTATATATTTTATTACTAAATTGTGAAGTTTGTCCTTTTCGTGGATTTGAAATCTTAAAACTATAAATGCTTTAATTAAAATAGGATATCCTATCATCAATTCAAAAATTTTGGGATGAACGGGTGGGTTATTTTCTTGATCTAGGTTATATATATAGAAATCGCTGTATGAACATAAAAGAAAAAAACGAATCAAAGAATCATAATTGTCTTTTTGAAAACATGTACGTACTATTACGGAATAATAAAACTTATCTGAAAAGCTGCTATTTCTAACTTGAACTTGTTCCATACGAGTCTCCTTTTTTTATTAGAAAATAAGACAAAGTGAATTCTAATATACGATATAAGATGATTTCTTATCAGAACTCAGACGGGATAAAATCCCATATTATCGGTTGGGTTTAGCTTACCCAATTTCTTAAGTATCGAGATCAAAAAAGGTAAAATCGACTGTCATAGGGATCATTAGAATAAGCACAACCAGGATTAAAAGTGTCTAAGATCCTATTTTCGTTATCTTCCCTTATATTCACTACGTCATCGATAATACCAAAATTGATAGCTTCCCTGGGTGATAAAAAGGGCTTACTTTCCATAGTGGAGAGTAGCTCATATTCCGATGAGCTTGACCTTTCTGCACAAATACTAAGAAATCTACGAACAAGTTCGCGTCGGTCTTGTAGTTTTTTATAAAGCGCAGAAAAATAATTACCACAACTTGGATCAATTGAAGCAGTATCTAGTGGTAGGCCAGTAGTGTCAAAAGAAATCTTAGAGTTCGGGAATGCAACTCGTTTCCCCTGTGTTCCTCCCGCGAGAATCAAAGCGGGTCCTAATCCCACAGGACCTATCAGAGTTGTATATACTTCAACCGGGCTCACTTGAAGTATTTTAGAAAGAACTAAGGATTCCTGTGCCCCTAAAGAAGGGGCGTCTATAAAAACTCTAATCGGATCTTTACTTTTCGAATCGTAAAGCTCTAGCAGCGACGGCACTGTTTGCCACATTTGAAGTCTATAGTTACTCTGGGCCGCTAAAATAACTGTGCGCTCCCGATACAGTCGTTCGTACACTGAAAGAAAATTGTGAGGCAAAGGGCGTAGATAGTTATCCCTTTGTTTTTGTGGGAAAAGCCAAATTTGTTCCATACGAGTCTCCTTTTTTTATTAGAAAAGTAAGACTAAAGTGAATTCTAATATACGATATAAGATGATTTCTTATCAGAACTCAGACGGGATAAAATCCCATATTATCGGTTGGGTTTAGCTTACCCAATTTCTTAAGTATCGAGGTCAGAATCAATTTATTCATTTTGAATCCTTTCTATCTTCTACTTATTTTTTGATTTCCTTTTTTCCTGTATTCTTGATTTCATTTCGATTTTTCTTCTTCTATCCCATATAGAATCAATAGAGAACCTATGAATCTATATTGTGACATTTCAATCTCTTCCCGATACCTCCCAAGGAAAATCCCCAATTGGATCCAAAATTGACGGGTTATTGTAAGCTTATCCATGCGGTTATGCACTCTTGAAAAAGGAATCAATTTTCTATCCTGGCTTTTGTGCTTTGGTGAGTTGTCCTAGATCCTTTCGATGACCTATGTTGTGTTGAAGGGATATCTATATGATCCGATCGATTGCGTAAGGCCCGCGGTAGAAATGGAATCGCGGAAAGTATAATGAATAGTTCCTTTATTCATGTCTTGTTTAGGCAGTTTATATCATCCATACATAGTGCTTTGATATAAGATTTCAATTCATGCTTCAACAGTAGCATATGAACTAAGGTTGAAACAAGCGAGATATCCAGCAAAAATAAGAACGAAAGGGATTAATAAGAAGAACTGATCCGGTATCAATGACTCATATGAAAATAATGAAAGTGTCAAAGAAAGAAAAGGAGAAGACCCATTAAAAGAAAGAATCATTTTTTTTTCCAGACAGATGAGTCTTAATTTATTAGTTTTAGGGATATAAAAATACTCGAAATCTTATTATTTATCATATCAGAGTTCATTTCAAACGGATTTTCTCACTTATCAAAAAAGTTTTTGATTATCTTGAAAATCAATATTATAATCAAGATAATCAAAAATCTGCGATAAAAGACTTTGAATTGGAAATCCATATGAAATCGAGATTTCCAATTCAAAAAAATGAATCGAAATACAAAAAAACCGCTATACATTAATTCCATTAACTCATCTTCGTTAATGGATATTAATGTATACGTTAGCATAAGCCCGTGAATGAGCTTAGCATATTGGTCAATTTGGTTTTCGAAATGAATATTTTGAAATTTGAACATTTTCAAAATGCATCCTATAAAATAGAGAAAAATCTCTATCACGAATTTATAGAACACATAGAAAAAAATGAACAATTCAAAATTGTTCGTGAAAGAATCAAATTCCACGATATAAAATCGTGGCTCAAACCAAAATGAGCAAAACATAATAAAAAATATAACAAAATGATTCCATAAATCAAATAGAAATGTACAAAAGAGGTCTTTTTTCATACACCTCCTCTATTTGATTTGATACCGTGGAACGCCAATAATTCACTAAGAACACCTTTGAAAAGATTACGCGGTACAATTGAATCCAAAGAGCCCTTTTCCAATAAGTATTCAGCTTCCTGTACACCCTCGGGTACTTCGATCTTCATTACTTCTTCAATCACTCTTTTACCTGCAAATGCAATGGTTGCATCTGGTTCACCAATAATGATATCGCCAAGCATTCCAAAACTAGCTGTGACACCACCTGTTGTAGGCGATGTCAGAAGTGACACTAAAAATAAGTTTTCATGGAATTGAAAATTCAATAAAGTCGAAGATATTTTACCCATCTGCATTAAGCTGAAACTTCCTTCTTGCATACGAGCTCCTCCAGAAGCACAACAAATGATGAGAGGTAAGGATTTTCTCGTAGCATATTGAATTAGACGGGTTATTTTTTCACCCACTACCGATCCCATACTTCCTCCGATAAACTCAAAATCCATAACCGCAAGTGCTACAGGGATACCGTCGAGTTGACCTATTCCTGTTTGAACAGCGTCAGTCAAACCTGTTTTTCTTTGATAAGAATCGACCTTATCCATGTAAGGTATATCTTCTTCAGATTCTGTTGATTCTGATGATTCTTGCGATTCCTCAGATTCTGTTGATTCTGATGATTCTTCATATTTTGTTGATTCTGATGATTCTTGTGATTCTTCATATTCTGTTGATTCTGATGATTCTTCATATTTTGTTGATTCTGATGATTCTTGTGATTCTTCATATTCTGTTGATTCTGATGATTCTTGTGATTCTTCAGATTCTGTTGGTTCTTCTGATTCATGTGATTCTTCATATTCTGTTGATTCTTCTGATTTTTTTGAATTTTGATTAGCATCTTCATCATAAGCAAGGTTTTTTTCTTTTTCTTCTATTTCTGCTTTTGTTTCTATTTCTGCGAGAAGAAATAGTTGCTCTATTTCGTTTCGAGTATATTTCTTTCCAATCAATTTGTTCAATTCCTCTTCATCTGAATCGAGTTTATCTTCATTCATTTTATCCAGTTCCTCTTGATCTAAATCTAGTTCTTCTTCAAGTAATTCTTTCTCGATATTTTTTCGTTTCTCTTCCATTTGCTCTCCACTTGTAATCATCTTTTTGAATTTATCTTGTTTCATCTTATTTGATTCCTCCGTTATGAAAGATATTTTATTCGTCATATGTCCTTTTTTTGCAAAAAAATATGGAGTGTTAATAAGTATTTGTTTTATATTAGACCATAACTTTTGTATATCCATACGCAGATATTTCTGAAAAATTTGTTGAAATATCAAAAAGAAATGCTTTTCATCCCTTTCTCTCAAAAAGAGATTTTCTTCTTCATAAGAGGGGCAAAATTTGAAAAAAATCAATCAAATGAAGACAAGCTTCACGAAGTGCTTCTGCAGGAGTCAAACTTCCATTCGTGCATATCTCGAGAAATAGTATTTCCTCGGAGTCAATTTTTTTTTTAAGCGGATCATAATACTGTTTATTCGCATGATACGTATAATTGACCTGTAGCACAGGAGTAAATGTGCTATCTATGGGAAAAGTAAAACTGCAATTTTCATCGCTATAATCGCCATATTTGACATTGTCATTGACGACACTTCTTTTTACATTTCCATTGAAACTTCTACTTTCAAATCCATTAATTCCCCTATTATTTCTAATCTTCGAAGCAGTATCTAAGTGTCGAGGGTGATACCCTCTATCTCGTTCTAATATCAATTCAATTGATAAATCTATTGGTCCTGTTATATACGCAATAGGTTGGTCTTCGTTGACTATGTGAACAAAATCCGGTAGGTTTATATTTTTGGCAGTAAAAAGCATTGGACCACTCTCCGAAATCGATATCGATGCTTTGATAACTTGATTGGTGGGGCTTTTCAAGACAATTGTTTTGAGATTTTGTAATATTTCATGTACAGATTCTCTTATACCAGGTATAGTACTATATTGATGAAAAGATTTTTCTTGTTTTTCTTTCAATTGAAATGTAGCATGTGTTATACGTGTTCCTTTTATTTCTGCAAGTAGAACTCTTCGTATGGTAGTACCTAATATATTAGCCTGACCTTCCTTAAGCGACGACAGCATGAAACGACCATAATGTAAACTACGACTTTGGCGGATAAAGGAAACAGATTTCCATTCATGTTTATTGGTCATAGGTTCTATTTCACTTTTTTTAGTATTTAGAAAAAATTAAAAGTTTCATTATTGTATGGCCAACCATTGAGGGTATTATAGTTGATGCTCGAGACCAAGTGACTATTATTTCTCTCTCCTCCCCCTTTTTGATTTTTTCAAATGTTTCCGATAAATACTTAGCTACAAACCTTTTCTTTGACTACAATTCTTTTTTTGACAATCCTGTTTTTTCCACCTATCACAGCTGATTACTCCTTTTTTTGCATGGAAAAGATGGATTATGATATATCCTATAGATCTAAGCTATCAAAAACAGGTCTAAATACATTGTAACCAAGGCCCTTGTGGATTCTCAATATTGAAAAAAATAAAGAAACTTCCTTCTTTATGTTCTTCTTTTAAATCGTTTCTTTTAAAAAACAAAAAGAATAATATATTTTAGAGAATTCGCGATTGAATTGTTGTCTGTGTTTTTCAGGAAACAGTGAGATTCGATTATATAGATTGTCAAAATATATAAGATCCTTTAGGGTGTTTAATCCGGCTTCTTTAAGAAGCCTGGATACATCCCGTCCAAAAATCTCAGTAATTTCAAAACTATAGAATTCAAAGACACTTTCCATCTTCTTCAAACGCGAAATCTTTTCTACTAGAGTGTATTCAAAGGATGTTTTTATCAGAGATTCTTTTGCGGGACTAGAACCCGCTTTGCTCAAACAATTCAAAGGATAAAGATGAGAATAAAGGCCCTCGAATCCACTAAGAAATTGATAGATATCTTCTCCAGAGAATTTGATTAAACGATATAAATTACAATTTATGAGGTCCTCTAGAGTTTTTAGAGAATTTTCCTCAAGAATTTTTGATATTTTCCTTGGAAAGAAACTCTCAAGTTTATATACTTCTTTTCTATTTAATTCCACTTCCATGATTTTTATCTTCGCTATCGTATCCAAAATCCGCCAAAATTTACGATTAAAATTCCGTTTTTTAATGTCAGACGAGAAAACATCGAAATAGATATGTAGATCGTTATTTCGCTTTTTGGAATCCAGGCGGAAAAAAATCATAAAGATACCCGAACGAAACAAATCCTGGATTTGGTAAGAAGCGAATACTTCTTCCGTCTCCATAGTTCTCAA